CCGTACCACTGAAATATTTGGTCGTATGCTTGAAAGATAACCCAAAAAATCAAAGGAATGCTTGGATAATTGGTTTATATGGATTCTTCTTGGTTGAGACCATACATAAAAATGACATTGCCAAAAATTGACAAGATAATATCTCCACTTATTCATCAGAAGAGGAGTATCTTTTGATACCAGAATCGATTTTCCTTGATAGCTAACATACTGTATAAAAGGATCCTTGAAGAACCATAAGGTGGCCGGAAATAAGACTTTTTCGACAGGATATTTTATTTTTTCATAAAAACGTATTCGCTCAAAAAAGATCCCAAAAGAGGTTAATCGTAAATGATTAGATTGGTTACGGAGAAAAAGTAAAATAGATTCGTATTCACATACATAAGAATTGTATAGGAGCAAGAATAATCTTTGATTACTTTTTGCAAAAATGGATTTTGGGGGAGTAATAAGAGTATTCCAACTATAATACTCATTAAGAAAGAGCCGTAATAAATGCAAAGAAGAGGGATCTTTCACGTAGTAGCGAAGGGTTTGAACCAAGATTTCCAGATGGATGGGGTAGGGTATTAGTACATCTGATGCATAATTTAAATGTGGAAATTTGTCCTCGAAAAAGGGAAATATTGAATGAATTGATCGTAAATTATAAGATTTTATGGTTTCTGTCTCCTCTAAGGAGGATACTAATCGTAGGGAAAACGGAATTTCCACAATGACTGCAAATCCCTCCGATATCATTTGAGAATACAAATTTTTGGGGTACCCAAAAAATTTATTTTGATTAGAATCATTAACGGAAATAATCAAATGATTCTGTTGATACATTCGACTAATTAAACGTTTTATAATTAGTAAACTGGATTTCTTGTCATAACCTACATTATCCAATAAAACGGATCCATTTAAACCACGATCATGAGCAAGGGCATAAATATACTCCCGAAAGATAAGTGGGTATAGTAAATGGTGTTGCTGAGATCTATATAATTCGAAATATCCTTGAAAGTCTTTCATTTAAAATTCAATTTTGAATCAGAAAAGAAATAGATGATTTATTGGGTTATCAAATGATACATAGTACGATACAGTTAAAACAAGGTATTTATAGTAAAAAAAAAACTAGATACCTCGGAAACAAGTCAAACTCATCAACGGACTCTCTAGAACCTCCCCTTCCTTTCCATATAATAGATTTATGTTCATTTATAGGATAAGAAGATAGTTAGAAGCCCTTTATTTTATCAATCCAATCGCTCTTTTGATTTTGAAAAAAGAAATCTCTTTATCAATATACTACCTTCTTCTACACATTTATCTCTACCCCATAAAGGGGAATAGCTAATAGTTAGGACTCATAAGAAATTTCTAATCCACTCATCGGAAAAGCTTTTCCCGCATTAGGCACTAATATATTTTTAACATCTAATTAGATGGGGTAATCATTCAAAAATTAAGAACAGAAGCTCGTTACTTTGTTATTTCCCTAGAATTGGAACCTCTAATAAGGCTCTACCCATTTATTCACTCGACCCCCCAAAAAAATTCTTTTTTTAATTGAATTGAAACAATTGAAATAAGATTTTGGACCTATTCAATAAGAAAGAATGAAATATTCTCAGAATTATCCATTGCTACGACATGCTGCTTTTTCCATTGATTCTTTTCAGGATCAGTCGTGGTCTTACAAACTCTACCGATGGTATGGACGAATCTGTTTCTTCATACAAATGTGTAAAAGATGCTAGCCGCACTTAAAAGCCGAGTACTCTACCGTTGAGTTAGCAACCCAAATAAACAAATAAAAATGTGTAGATACAATCAGAATCCCAATAAATAATGAAATTGAATGGCACAACACAATCAAATCATTAAAAAAACAATGAAAAAAAAAAACTCTAACCCGCTCTAAACATAATAAAAATGAACAAATCCGACGAAAATATAAAAATTATCAAATAAAAGATAAAATAAAGTCAAAGATTTTCCAATATTTATAGACCGCCTCCTGCCTCGCTTCTCTTCTCTTATATTATCCATTAATTTAGTATATATCGAGTTTGATTGATTTAAATCTTAATCAAAAAAGACTTCCTGTATGACAGAAAATCTAAGAAGATTATTTGAATGAAATAAAATCTATGGAACAGGGATAAATAGATCCGTTTATCCACGATCGGATTATATTTATTTGATACACTGTTGTCAATATTAATATTGACAAAAGCGTAAGCATACAAAAGATAAAACAAGTTCTAAATAGAACTAACAATTTAGATTTCAATCAATTAAAATTAATAAAATGATTTAATTTTAATTGAATTATAAAAAAACGAAAGACTTGTGTTGGATTGGCACTACACTATATAGAATATAAGTGAAAGACTTAATTAAGGAAGACGGGGGAGAAGTAGAAAAAAACGAAGTTTATTCAATAACTAAAACTAAAATAATCAGGTTTAGTCCTTTGTTTTTTTTGTTCAAAGAGTTACAACGAAAATCATCCCATCGGGGGTAATGTCAAATTTTTATGTCTATAGAACACATTACTTCTACGTCTATGTCATTTCTTATTTATTCACTTGATCTTTTTTTCTATTTTATTTCATTAATTGAATTTTGTTTGTTGATTAACGCGAAGTTCCGTAAAAACTCCCGCCTTTTTTAAAATATCATGAACAGTTCCCGTAGGTTGAGCGCCTTTTTCAAGGAAATATAGAATAGCAGGAACATTTAAAAAAATTTGATTGGTTATCGGATCATAAAAACCCACTTTCCGAAGATCTCTTCCCTCTCGTCGGGATCGAACATCAATTGCAACGATTCGATAAATGGCTCATTGGGATAGATGAACAATACCCCCCCCTAGAAACGTATAAGAGGTTTTCCCCTCGTACGGCTCGAGAAAATTCTAAATTATGTCTATGTATAGAGTATAGAATTACAATATCAAATATATCCATCAAATCATCAAATTAATTAGACTATTGATTTTAGCCCTTTTTTTCTTATTCTTACCCAACAACAAAATTAGTCATATTTGCACCCTCATAACTCAAGTTGGATAACTCTGAAATAACGCAAAAGAGAAACCCTTTATTTTATTTTAGATACTGCATCTATTGAGCGGTCTCTAACCCTTTAATTGCCTGTCTTCTTTAAGAATCCATTTTGATTCTTCATTCTGATCCAGTTGTTCAGACAATTGAAAATGGTATTTCCTTGTTCCAGGATCTTTGCCTTGAATCATTGGGTTTAGACATTACTTCGGTGATCTTTAAATCCTTTCAAAACGGCAGCAACATACCATTTTTTGTGATTTCTTTATGTCAAAGAATCATACGAATGTTTGATTCCTGCGTAATACACTTTTTGATTTGATCGAAAGAGTTTTACCAATTTCAACAAATCTTCCCTTTGAATTGGAAATTTTCTCGAATGGACTCCTTTTAGTTTATGTATCAAAATATACTTACGAAGTTGTTCCAATTTGTTGATTGATACTAACCCTAGATTCTTGCCTCTGAAAAAAAAAAAAAAAAAAAAATACTTTCTACTCGAGCTCCATCCTATACTATATTCTATCACCCCCCCCCCAAAAAAAAAAGGAGGTTACAGCGGAATAGAACAAATGATGTCGAGCCAAGAGCACTTTCATTCCTATAATAAATATATATAAAAGTGGTGGATGTAAGACTCCACAGCGGATCATGTCCTTCAAGTCGCACGTTGCTTTCTACCACATCGTTTTAAACGAAGTTTTACCATAACATTCCTTCAGTTTGGAACCCATATGTAATTGATTCAATTATGAAATCATGAATAATCATTGGTTCGGTTGGTACATAGTAATCTATACCTTTTTATTCTATATGAAAAAAAGAGAGTCTCAGCAAGAATAAGAATAAATCAATTTAACCCCTTTTTTTTAGATTAATAGAATTTAATCTTGGAAATTCTATAAAAATAGAACTCCTTTTTTTATAAATTATTTTGATTCTTTTATTTATATCATTCTAAATTTGAAACTCTTTTTCTATTTTTCTATTATTGTAAAAATCAAATTTAGTTAACTAAATTATAACTGATATAACAGGAATAAATAAATATAATACGAAGAAATCAAGTTATTTTGAATCTGTATCTTCAAGTAAGATAATAGTGATAGAATAAATTCAACAATTTCACACTTCTTCAAGTACCAAGAACTTATACTTCTAGCGGTTCGTTACAAAGATTTAATTGATTGAAAAATCTCCTATCCGATATAATTATTTTCATTTTGCAAAACATAAAGTTTTACAGCAAGGACCTTTCGTTTTTTATCATCCGTTTATCATTAGTAAGAGAGAGATAAATTCATATTGGAATAAACAGTATGTGATTAAAAAAAGATAGATAAAAAAACACTGATGTAAGACAAGATTGAAATTTTAGGTTGTTATTTTTTCATATTTATACTGTAAAATCATTGTTATTTAACGAATTGCAACTGAATTCAATTTCCCATTTCATATGCGTGTTATTTGAACTCAAACAAATTTGTGAAAAAGATATGATTCCGCCGATTATTAAAAAATAATAATCAGATTCTATACTAATATTTATTCTATTCTTAATACAGATTATCTTAATACGGAAGGCTCTTCTAAAAGGCAATCTTTATATATATATATTATTATATTATGATATATAAAATATATATATATATATAAATATATTTATATTATTATGTTAATATAATGATTATATAATAATATATATACATATATACTGAGTATGCTCTGGGACGGAAGGATTCGAACCTCCGAATAGCGGGACCAAAACCCGTTGCCTTACCACTTGGCCACGCCCCATTTATTTCTATTCGATACTAATAAATAAACACTAATATTGGTACGGGTTATTCGTCAACTCCAGTCTAAATATCTATTTTTTATAAAATGGATTACTAGAATTTTTGTACATGGAAACTATACACGTAGACATAGAATTAAACTGAATTTATTGATCATTACATATAATTCAATTAAGATATTGTACGAAAGTATTATTTATTCTATTCTCTTTTGATTTGAGATATAGAAGAATTTTTGATTGGGTGAATTCAAATAACATTAAAGTTTTTTCGTCTATCTTATTTTATTTTTATTCATTTTTTTTCTTCTATCAATAATAACATATCTATAATAATAAAATAATAAAAAACTAAATTAAATTTATTAACAACTCAATCAAAATAAATACAATTATCCCCAAAAACAAAATGTTTGTTATGCTTAATATTTTTAGTTTGATCTGTATCTACCTTAATTCTGCTCTTTATTCCAGTAGTTTTTTCGTCGGCAAATTGCCCGAAGCCTACGCTTTTTTGAATCCAATAGTCGATGTTATGCCAGTGATACCCCTATTCTTTTTTCTATTAGCCTTTGTTTGGCAAGCTGCTGTAAGTTTCCGATGATATTTTTAATTTTAATAAAGTCCCAGACAAATTCATGATTTATTCGAAAAAAAAAATCGGGTATGTAGTATAGTAGTATAAAAGTGGAGAATCTATTCTCTTTTTTCCTAAAAAAATCTTGGAGATTGTGTAATGCTTACTCTCAAACTATTTGTTTACACGGTAGTGATATTCTTTGTTTCTCTCTTTATCTTCGGATTCCTGTCTAATGATCCAGGACGTAATCCTGGACGTGAAGAATAAAAAATAAGGTTTTCTTTGCTTGATTTTAAACTGTTATTTAGTAAGATTTTATCTATTCCACTAATTATTTATTTATAATTATAATATAACTAGTAATAAAAAAATAGCTCTCGATAAATTCGAAAAAAAAAATACCAAGTCATCAACGAAAACGGAAAGAGAGGGATTCGAACCCTCGGTACGAAAAACTCGTACAACGGATTAGCAATCCGACGCTTTAGTCCACTCAGCCATCTCTCCTCCCAATTGAAAAAGGATAATACTATGTTACATTATAAAAAATAAGGCTTGAAAACGCCCGTCATAGTATATACTCTTATTTTTTAATTTCGTCCCAAGGGGCTTTTTAGTTCCACGGCCCGGCCTGGTCAGTCCTTAGCCGGGCCCGCCTTTTTGTTCCAACAAATCATAAATAAAAAGATTTAGAAAATTGAAAAAAAAAATAATAATAAATAAAAAAATATCTATATCTATGATATAGAATCAAATGGTAGCGAATCAACGTGCTATTTCTTTCTTAGTTAGTCCTTTTATTCCGGTTTAAATAATAAAAAAGGAACTCTCGTTTCTTACCACAATCTATTTTTTTGTTATGGATTAAGTTCGAGACAAAAACCTCGGGCAAAAAAGCACTTGTTATTTAGTTATTAAAATGAATACTCGTTTCCAAATCTCATTAGGTCCTCTGATACAAATACAAAAGGTAAGCGCTCTAGTTTTCATAATTTTTTTCTGATCTTTTGTTTTGGTTTTGTGATTAAGGTCGACAAAAGGTCCATTTAGATACAATAATCTGATTGTAGCGGGTATAGTTTAGTGGTAAAAGTGTGATTCGTTCTATAATCCTTTATATAGTTAAAGGGTCTTTCGGTTTGATTAATATTCATTCCGAACAAAAACTTTAGTTCTTAAAAGGATTGAATCCTTTCCCTCTCAATGAAAAATTCGAGGAATAATATAAATTCTCGTGATTTTTATCCACCAATCAATTTAAAATTGAAAAATTGGATTATAAGATTACGAAACATAATTTTTTTATTGGATCAATACTTCCAATTGAATGAGTATAAGTAAAGGACCCATGGATAAAGATAAAACGCGTATTTCTAATCGTAACTAAATCTTCAATTTTTCATTTCTGTAGGGGAAATTGAAGCAAAACAGCTATTAAACAATGTCTTTGGTTTACTAAAGACATCGATAAATTGTTTTAGCTCGGTGGAAACAAAATGCTTTTCCTAAGGATTCTTTCAAATAGAAGTAGAGAACGAAGTAACTAGAAAGATTGTTAGAATATAACACCCCTTTCTATAGGGATCGTCTAGAAAGCGGGTTGTTCTGAATAGATTCAGACATAAAAGCTGACATAGACGTTATGGGTCAGATTTTTTATTTCGTTCATATCTGAATCTGGGAATTTATCCACCTTCCATAAAGGAGCTGAATGAAACCAAAGTTTCACGTTCAGTTTTGAATTAGAGACGTTAAAAATTATGAATCAACGTCGACTATAACCCCTAGCCTTCCAAGCTAACGATGCGGGTTCGATTCCCGCTACCCGCTTTTCCTTTATCGTTATAATTTTAAATATTTTAAATATTTAATTATTTTAAATATTAAATAATTAAATAAAATTATTTATTTTTTTTTTTTTAAAATAAAAAAGGTTAAATGAATCGAATTAATGTAATACATTATTGACTTGAATACTAAATTGGTTGAATTCTTTCAACCACTTTTCCGAACAAGAAATATGAAAATTGGAGTGAAAAGCGTCCATTGTCTAATGGATA